TCTATTTACCTACTTATTTCTTTTTCTTTGCTTTGATTTGTTCTTTGTATAAGTATAAAATGTGACTTTATTCTTGTTTTCTTTCTTTTTGATAGGAATTCTCTTGTTAAGACCCTATGAATCAATTGAAACTTCAGATTCATACCAGAACCGCGATGATTCAATAAAACCTTCAAACTAAGTCCAAAGATTCTTTGAGTAAGAACCATTGGATCATCACTTATTCAATGAATAGAATAGATATAATAAATAAAAATACAAAGAAAAGAAAGGTTTATCCTTTGATCAAAATAAGCATAAACTAAATGAGAGTTTGAAAGAATAAAAAATCTTTCGATTTATAAATAATATAACTATAACTCTTTCTTTGAATTTTTTTTTGAGTCCGGCCGCGAGGTTTGAATATTAAGTATGAATCATAGTTCAAATACTTTGTGATCCATTTCATATATTCCGTGCTCCAGATACTAGAATGACTATCCGACGGGATAAAACTATCTCGATCAAGATGACAGACCCATTTTCTGTGCTATCAATAGGATCAATTATAACAAGTCACACACTCATATTCCGGAAATACAGAAACAAATAAATTTCGCGGTCGAACTACCGAAATAGAATGGGGCTAAAAAAATCCGAGAACTAAAAGTGAAACTTTTAGTATTGAAAAGCGAGTCTTCGTGATTCTTGTGAATCTAATTCAGTGAAATTCCATCCAGTAAAACGGAAGAATTATAAATCTCCAAAATAATAGATAAGAATATCGCAAATAAAGCCATTGCGACACCCATCAAAGGAGTCGTTCCCCATCCAGGGGCTACCTTACCATATTCCGAATTCAATGGTTTCAAAAAATCCCCTACAACAGTTCGTCTTGGACCAGATCTAGAACTACCCTCAACGGTTTGTGTAGCCATAAATCTTATTTTGTATTCAGTGAGATCTGTTGACTTTGTATATCATTCCGCTGTAAATAAACAATCTTATCATAGACCCATTGTGATCTTGAAATTATATAATAATGGAAACAGCAACCTTAGTCGCCATCTCTATATCTGGTTTACTTGTAAGTTTTACTGGGTACGCCTTATATACTGCCTTTGGGCAACCCTCTCAACAATTAAGAGATCCATTCGAGGAACACGGGGACTAATTGAAGTAATGAGCCTCCCAGGGAGGCTCATTACTTCAATTGAGATAATGAAAAATCATTTCATTTTTTTAGTTGGAACTTTAGGCGGTTCTCGAAAAAAGATAGCGAAAAAAATTATCCCTAGAGTAGATACTAAGAGGAATGTATAAACCAATGCTTCCATAAATTCGATCGTGGTTTACAATTATAGCTTCCGTACCTGTTTATTTGGAATCATCTCCCGAATAAAATAAAGAAAGAACAAGAATCAAAGAAAAGGCAGCGATTTAAATCAAGATTTTTCCAGCGGCCTATGGCAAATCACAAATAGAAGCGAAAAATAATAAAGCAATCTTGCATCAGACTACTTGTCTTCTTGTAGTTGGATCTCCAAGTTTTTGGAATGCTCCAAATTCCACTTGAGCATCCAAATCTGGATCAATACCGGCAAAAACATCTCTGAACAGGGTTCTAGCACCATGCCAAATGTGTCCGAAGAAGAAAAGCAAGGCAAACGAAGCATGCCCAAAAGTAAACCAACCCCTTGGACTGCTACGAAAAACACCATCGGATTTCAAAGTAGCACGATCTAATTCAAAAATTTCACCCAATTGAGCACGTCTAGCATATTTTTTCACAGTAGCAGGATCACTATAACTCACTCCATTGAGTTCGCCGCCATAGAACTCAACAGTTACACCTACTTGTTCGACACTATACTTTGATTCTGCCCTTCTAAAAGGGACATCCGCTCTAACAATTCCGTCTCCGTCTACCAAAACAACCGGAAATGTTTCAAAAAAAGTAGGCATACGACGTACAAAAAGTTCACGCCCTTCTTTATCTCTAAAGATAGGGTGCCCTAACCACCCAACGGCTATTCCATCCCCGTTGTCCATTGAACCCGCTCTGAATAATCCTCCTTTTGCCGGATTATTGCCAATGTAATCATAAAAAGCTAATTTTTCAGGAATTTTAGACCAAGCTTCTGATAAACTTTGATTTTCGGCTAACCCAGCACTAACCCTTCGATATATTTCTTGCTGGAAGTACCCTTGATCCCATTGATAACGAGTAGGACCAAATAATTCGATGGGGGTAGTTGCTGAACCATACCACATAGTTCCGGCAACAACAAAAGCTGCAAAAAAGACAGCAGCTATACTACTGGAAAGGACGGTTTCAATATTTCCCATACGTAATCCTTTGTATAAACGTTGGGGCGGGCGGACACTAAGATGGAATAAGCCCGCTAATATGCCCAATGTCCCTGCTGCAATATGATGAGAGGCTATTCCTCCCGGAACAAAAGGATCAAAACCTTCCACGCCCCACGCCGGATTTACAGGTTGTACCTTGCCAGTTAGTCCATAAGGGTCGGACACCCATATTCCAGGACCATACAATCCTGTTACATGAAATGCGCCAAAGCCAAAGCAAGCCACTCCTGAGAGAAATAAATGAATTCCAAAAATCTTGGGCAAATCCAAAGAAGGTTTTCCTGTGCGCTCATCACAAAAGATTTCTAGATCCCAATATACCCAATGCCAGATAGCTGCCAAGAAGCACAAGCCAGAAAACACAATATGTGCTCCGGCCACACCTTCGTAACTCCAAATACCCGGATTTGTTATAGTCCCCCCTGTAATACTCCAACCGCCCCATGAATTGGTTATTCCTAAACGAGTCATGAAGGGTATAACGAACATACCTTGTCTCCACATTGGATCAAGAACGGGATCGGAGGGATCAAAAACGGCTAATTCATATAGAGCCATTGAACCGGCCCAACCAGCAACCAGAGCCGTATGCATTATATGAACAGAAAGCAAGCGACCGGGATCATTCAATACGACAGTATGAACACGATACCAAGGCAAACCCATGGAAATACCCCTTTATCAACGAAAAATAGACACTATGTAACTTTATTGCATTGGAATACCTCCCCTTTTCGGTGGATTCTTTCGGAGAAAGGATTAATATTTGTTCTATTCCATTAGTAATTAAGGGAAGAATTCGGCTCAGAAGAAAAAAGAGAAGCAGATCTATTCTATACCCGATAAGTATCAATACGCAATGGGGGTTGATCCTATTTTTTATGAATGAACGCATCCCTATTTGTTCATCATTCAAAGGACCTATTGGTAAGAATTCTCTTTCATTCATTCTGTCTTTCTTTATTTTATGGCCTTATTCTATCTATGTATAAAATATGATAAAGGCCAATATTATTAAGACCATTATTACGCTTCCAGATCAAAGTGAAATATAGTATTTAATTCTTTTTCTTTCCTTTAATGCCTATTGGTGTTCCAAAAGTTCCTTTTCGAAATCCGGGAGAGGAAGATGCAGTTTGGGTTGACGTATAGTGCGACTTGTCAAATATATTGGGTCATATGGGATTCCCCCGTTCTCTCGCCCGATCGAGATATCCTCTGTTTCGCCCAAAAAAGATTGATTGAATTATCAAAAATTTGTAGCGTGAAGTGTAATGAAGTGCAATTAGAGATCCATTTCATTTTTTTGGGGGGTATCCAGATTAATATTTTCAATTAGAATGATTTATGGTTGGCTTGGTTGGACCGATAAAATGAAGCATCCAGGCTCCGTTTAGAAAAAACCCAATTGGTAATACATTTATGATTACCACCTATATCATAATCATAAATCTTTTTTATTTACAAATTCTAAATAGAAATAAGAACGATTTCAAACTATTAATCAATCGAATAATATGAGAAATACGTTGAATATTTGGCGGAAAACATGAAAGAAAAAGGAAATGAAATCATAGCAAAAAGACGTGGTATTGGGTCATTTGTCCTATATGCGCAAATCAAAATCGGGCGGATCTTTACTCGGAGTAGAGCATAAACCTAAAAAAATTGAATAAAAAATTGATGAAACCCATTCAGGAACAAGAAAATGACATCGTGATTTGGATTGAATCCCAATGAAAAAAAAAATAGATCAATGAAAAGTTTGTGCGATAAGTTTAGCGAATTTTTTCTATATTATACATTATAGGAAAACGGGCCAAAACTTATCTTTCTTTAATTTCATTTTGAATTTTATTTAAAAATGTAAGAAAAAGCCCCTTCGTTAGAAATTAGAAGTTAGAAAAGGCACACTAGAAAAAACGAAGGATGGCTGGAATCTACACATTGATTTTTTTCGCAATTTTTGTTGAACCGTATGCATCAAAAGGTGCCTGTACGGCTACTAAGGGATACAATTTTATCCTAATCAACCGACTTTATCGAGAAAGATTACTTTTTTTAGGCCAAGAGGTTGATAGCGAGATCTCGAATCAACTTATTGGTCTTATGGTATATCTCAGTATAGAGAATGATACCAAAGATCTGTATTTGTTTATAAACTCTCCTGGCGGATGGGTAATACCCGGAGTAGCTATTTATGATACTATGCAATTTGTGCAACCAGATGTGCATACAATATGCATGGGATTGGCCGCTTCAATGGGATCTTTTCTCCTGGCCGGAGGAGAAATTACCAAACGTCTAGCATTCCCTCACGCTCGGCGCCAATGAGTTTTTTTTATTTGATGGAAAGAAAAAAGAAGACTATGCCTTCGCCATATGAAATATGAATTAGTAAGTAATAATAGCATGGCACTTCGAATTCGATATGAATTTTTTTTTATTTCTTTTTTTTTTCAAAATATTAGATTATGTATCGAAAGAGTAGTATGAGAGAAAGGGCATTTCCAATTTTATCTTAGCTGTCGTGGGCCCATCTCAGCGTCACAAACTTTTTTTCTTTTCACACCAGGAGCTATTAACAATATTTATGTTATAAAAGAGTACGAAAAAAAAAGACTATTTTTTTCTTTCTTTTTTTTTTCAAAAAAAAGAAACTTTGGGATTGCTGAATCACAGACGAAATAAATATATAAAGCAACGGAGCCATCATAGTATTTTTGAACTTTTCCGAAAAAAAAGAAGGGTGGTAATTGGATTATTTAGTGATCTGAGTCTAATAGATGCTCTCTATATTTTCTCTTTTTCTTTTTTCGATGAAAGAAAAAAGAGAATTCCATTGTAAAGCCGTATGCAATGCACAAAAAATGCCTGTACGGTTGTTCAATTCTATCTTTTTTTTTCTTATTATTCTTTAGCTATTTTTAGCTATTCTTCTCGCCTCATTATGTGAGTTAGAAGAACCTTTTATTATGTTATATCATCAGGGTAATGATCCATCAACCTGCTAGTTCTTTTTATGAGGCACAAACAGGAGAATTTATCCTGGAAGCGGAAGAACTACTGAAACTTCGCGAAAGCCTCACAAGGGTTTATGTACAAAGAACGGGCAAGCCCTTATGGGTTGTATCCGAAGACATGGAAAGAGATGTTTTTATGTCAGCAACAGAAGCCCAAGCTCATGGAATTGTGGATCTTGTAGCGGTTAAATAAGTTAAATAACAAATAGCAATAGCAACGATTTAACACCAATCCACAATTTAATTAAGATTGATTTAATCCCTCTTCTTCCTTTCCTTCTTAACTTAAGCCTAAGGGGTTAATATTTTATTAATCTATTAAATAGAAAAAGAAGTAATTCAGAATCATCTGGTTAGGATCGATCTAAACCAGTCTATTATGTATATGATTCAGTATGCCAACTATTAAACAACTTATTAGAAATGCAAGACAGCCAATTAGAAATGTCACGAAATCCCCTGCTCTTGGGGGATGTCCTCAGCGCCGAGGAACATGTACTAGGGTGTATGTGCGACTTGTTCAGATCATGGGCTGAGAAAAAAGAAACAACTTTTTCAGTATCAACGATCCGTACCAGTGAATAGAATGGGGTTCGTCCGTTCACTATCTAAAAAAGATAGATCTACCATATCCTTCTATTGTGTATGAAATTTATGGTTTCCATTGGCGCAAATCCAATCTTGGAATTTAAGATGAGAAAAAATTCCCCATTGGTAGCAAATGCTTATCCATTAAGCGGGGAAAATCCTATTTAAAAAGCAAAAAGATTATGCTTCGACTCTTGCAAAGAACGGACTAACAGGGTCAGCTGCCCAATTAATCCTCATCCTTACATACCGTTACTGTATAAGATAGATCTCGTTGTGAAAGATCTATTACTGGAAAACTGATGAGTAGAGCCGAAGAGTGTGAACTGTACAAGTTACCAATTAAATGAAGGAATGAGCTCCGGTGTATAGAGAGGGCCTCACCGTTTAAGAAGTAACCATAGAAACGATGGAACCCACTATTTATTTATCCATTTCGATTTACTCCTTTATTTTAGTTAATATGCTTTTTTTGATATTTAGTATCAATACAATTTCTTATTTCAAGGCGAAATGAAATGCCTAGAAAAAAGGAAAAATCGTGGTCGGGACGGTTAGAGTAGCAAAAGCCATTGGAATTTTTATTTTATACATTGGAAGAATCCGTTTTGTTATTAATAGACTAGAAAAGAATAACTGAAAGAAAGAATTAGTTATTCATCAAAATTTCTTTTATTCAATGACCAGAATTAAACGGGGATATATAGCTCGGAGACGTCGAACAAAAATTAGTTTATTTGCATCAAGCTTTCGAGGGGCTCATTCAAGACTTACTCGAACTATTACTCAACAAAGAATAAGAGCTTTGGTTTCGGCTCATCGGGATAGAGATAGGAAAAAAAGGGATTTTCGTCGTTTGTGGATCACTCGAATAAATGCAGTAATTCGCGGAGTGGGGGTATCCTATAGTTATAGTTATAGTAGATTAATACACAATCTGTACAAGAAACAGTTGCTTCTGAATCGTAAAATACTTGCACAAATAGCTATCTCAAATAGGAATTGTCTTTATATGATTTCCAACGAGATTAGAAAATAAGGGGATCGGAAGGAATCCAACGAAATGCTTTAAATGAAATGGGGTTCCCTCGAGAATGAACTCGGGGAAGGTAGAGTAGAAATTAATATGATAAAAAATTCTGATAAGGCCATCAAAACAAGATGAGCGAAGACGCTCAATAAAAAAAAATCTTTTTTTTCTTCCCCAACCGGATTCGATTCTTTTATTTATTTTTTCTTACGACACGACAATTTTTTTTATCAGATTTTTTGACTAAAGCATCAGTCTACGTTTGATAATTTTGAATCAATTGAAGGGGTAAGCCTATTTATTTCTGGTTCTAAGAGCAGTAGTTCTAGTGGTCGACTCGCTTCTTTCAAACTGTTTCTCATTATTAAGAAAGGGTAACGAAGATAAAATACGAGCTTGTTTTATAGCAATAGTAATTAATCGTTGTTGTTTTAAGGTCAATCTATTTACTCGCCTAGATAATATTTTTCCTTGTTCACTAATAAATCGACTAATTAAACTCATGTTTCTATAATCAATTCGATCCCCCGATTGGATCGGGGGCAAACGCCTACGAAAAGATCGCTTGGATTTAAGAAAGAGTCGCTTGGATTTATCCATGATTTCTTTATTCCTTATTTCTAAAAAGAATCCTATCTCTATTTCTAAAATCCTATTTTGAAAATTCAAATTATAGAATTAATATAATAAATAGGATTTGGTTTGTTTATTTTATTATTGTTTATAAATATATATAAATATATTAATAATATAGAATAATATATAAATAATATTAATAATATATATAAATAATATTAATAATATATAAATAAATAGATAAATAAATAGATAAATAAAATATGCGTATGCGTCATATATAACTAATTATATACTTATACTTAATATATTATATACCGAATGTCATATTTTCATATTCTCGGGAAGTGGTGACATACGAGCACTTGATTCGATTTATTTCTTTATCTCCCCGTGAATTGTATGTTTGTAACAATAGGGACAGAATTTCTTCAATTCCAATCGACTGGGCGTATTGTGTCGATTTTTTTGAGTAATATACCTGGAAATACCCGTTGATTCCTTATTAACGCCGTTTCGAACACAACTGGTACATTCCAAAATAATCGTTACTCGGACATCTTTACTCTTGGCCATGAACCTCCTTTGAGTTTTTAATTCACCCAACTTTTCTATTTTCCGATCAAAAGCGAAGAAGAAAGGAATGAAAAAAAAAAAGAAATAAAAGTTGCTAACTCAAAACCAAATCCCGAAAGATTTCGTTGCAATCAATATAGTAAATCAATATAGATTTATAGTAATAGTAAATAATAAGAATAAGTAATACAACGATTTCTAACTCTATTTAGAATCAAACCACAGTACGGTATTTTCTTTAAGTATCTTGTAGGATACTGCTGTTCCAGCCACATTTCTCTTTTCGCTCTACTAGTAATTTAATTGGAGCTTGAACCCGAGTTTCGGTGAGGTTGAATCCACTTTTTTCGTTCTACCTTCCTTAATTTATTTTATCTAATTCTTATATAATTCTAAAAAAAAAAAAAACAAAAATAAAATAAAAGGGGGGGGGCGAGAGAGTAGTCACAGATATTTGATTGTATCTCGATCTAATCTTTTTCGCCCCGTCCCACGGCAATAACTAGAATTAAAAAAAAGGGAATGTTAACGCATCCGGGAAGAAACGATTGATCTCTATCAATAAACCCGCTAAAGAACCGAACCAGAGAGTACTTAGTACTGGTGCTACGGAAAGATATGTTTTTAGATCTCGCATTTTAAATCCTCCTTCTTTATCGTATTACATTATGGTAATACATATATAATCACATGTATGTGTGGTTAAAGACCACTTGTATTTGTCTATTTGTACCCGGAATTCCTAATTCAAAATTGAAATTTAAATGTACAATGATTCGATAGATAAGATTTTCCCTTTCTTAAAACAGCAAAACAAAATAGGTCCCTTTCCGCCTGAGAATTCCCGCTAAAAATATTCATTTATTATTCATTATATGGTTGTTATATGATATGAGACCAAAAAGAGGAAATGGGAAGATCATTTTTGTATATCAATAGATGAAATAAGGGTGTGGAAAACAAGACAGGGATTCTCTACAATGACATTGTAGGCCAATTGAAAGGGATGTAGCGCAGCTTGGTAGCGCGTTTGTTTTGGGTACAAAATGTCACGGGTTCAAATCCTGTCATCCCTACCTATTACTTCTCCTTTGAGCAGTAACGAGGGAGTCGTTTTAGATTGATTAAAATTAAGCATACATAATCTATCATTTTCTCATATTATATATGATATATGATAGTATAGGTGTGCGCGATGTATTGGGGTTATAAAATAAAAGAATCCTCTTTTTTTACAGTCTTATTTATTATGATAAGAAAGCGCTCTTAGTTCAGTTCGGTAGAACGTGGGTCTCCAAAACCCAATGTCGTAGGTTCAAATCCTACAGAGCGTGATTCCGCTCTTGTTAGGTCGAAAATTACACCGAACTGAAAAAAAAAAAATTGAACAGCAATTCGAATTTGACCTCCTTGAATTAAATCATTAAATTCAAATTATTAAATTAATTAAATTATAAAATTCAAAATTAAGGGGGTCAGTCAAAAAAAGAGATGTTAATTAATCCAAAAAAAGGTATGTTAATTAATCAAAGGTCCAACTGATCACCACGTCTGTATTGTAAATATGCGGTTACGAATAATCCAGCCAAAGTAATAGGAATTAGACCTAAGACGATTCCAAATAGAAAAACTTCAATCATTTCAATTTATTTGAAAGGAGAAAAAGAAAGGTAATATCTATCCCTAAATATTAATTTCTATTGCCCATGAATATCAATAACTAATAATTGATAATTAACACGGTAAGGAGCTATAGAATATATGGAATAGGACAGAAAGCTTTGTTTTTATGAATTGTTCGTTCATTCAATTAATTTTCAAATAAGCCGTATCTTACTCAGACCAATAAATAAAA